AAGAGATTTCCTTGTCTATGTATCATACCATTTGATCTTTTAGGTCCAGACGTCGCCTCGACGGTTATGCCACGATGTCCTTAAGCCTATATGCGATAGATAGACTTCTGCAATCATGATTTATTTATTTGAACATAATCTCAGTTCTTTCTAAAAGAGATGGAATAGTTAATTCCACAATTAAAGTCTTTTTTTTTCACGAGGTACGTACAGCTATAAATGAATATTTATTTGTTACTGAATTGACCATAGACCAATTCCCTTTTGATTGGGGAGTATTCAATACACCCATGAATTCTGAGCTTCATGTTACTCATCCCAAGAGACATGCCAGATCCAGGGCATCCCCATTTAATTGAATGGAATGACAGTTTCTCATTCGGAATCTGTACAATAAGAATTTTGATCAAATCACACATCGCAGTATACTAGACCTTCTAATTCTTTAAGAGGTTTATCTAAAAGGCTCGCGATATAACTAGGAAGACGTTTCAAATACCACACATGGGTTACTGGACATGCTAGTTTTATATACCCCATTTGATATCTACGTATCCGAGAATCAACAAATTCTACTCCGCATTGTTCACAAAATTTTGGTTGGTCTTTTTTATCTCCGATTACTCGATAATTTCCACAAGCACAAATCCCACTTTTTATAGGCCCAAAAATTCTTTCACAAAATAATCCATCTTTTTCGGGCTTATTGGTTTTGTAATGAAGAGTATAGGGTTTTGTTACCTCCCCAACTATTTCTCCATTAGGTAGGATTTTTTTTGCCCAAGCACTTATTTGTTGAGGAGAAACTGATCCAATTCGGAGGTGTTGATGTTTATACTGATCAATCATAGAATAAAATTTCTGATTCAGTTCAATTAAACTTCCTTCCTTTGAATCTGGAAGTCTTTCTCAGATACAAGGAAATGATTCAGTTCCAGAGCCAAAGATCGTAGTTCTCGAACGAGCAATCGAAAAGATTCTGGAGCATCCACGGGTTTAGGTATTGTTCCTCCAATGATCGTAGTCCCAAGTACTTCTTGACGAGCTTTAATATGATCAGATTTATAAGTCAGCATCTCTTGTAAAATATGAGCAACACCGAATCCCTCAAGGGCCCAAACCTCCATTTCGCCTACCCGTTGTCCTCCTTGCTTGGCCCTTCCTTTAAGGGGTTGTTGTGTAACAAGTGCATAATGTCCACTGGAACGTCCATGTATTTTATCATCAACTTGATGAATTAATTTCAAGATATAGGGCTTTCCAATTATAACAGGCTGTTCAAAAGGATTCCCTGTTCTTCCATCAAATATTCGGCTCTTTCCCGGATATTCGGGTTCAAATATCCATGGATTCGATGTTTGTTTACTGGCCTCATATAATTCAGAAAACACAAGTTTTCTCGAAGCCTCTTGTTCATATCTCTCATCAAAAGGTGCTATTCGATAATGTCTATTTAGCATACTCCCAGCTAACCCGAGTGAGCATTCAAATATCTGTCCTACATTCATTCGTGAGGGTACCCCTAATGGATTGAAGACCATATCAACGGGTCTTCCATCTTGCAAATAAGGCATATCCTGTCTAGACAAAATCTTTGAAACGATACCTTTATTTCCATGTCTCCCGGCCACTTTATCACCTACTTTGATTTCACGTTTCTGTAAAATATATATATGAATCGTTTCCGGATTATAACTAGAACCTCCTTTTTTGTGGATCCATCTCACATCAATAACTCGGCCCCTGCCGCCTATAGGTAGTTTTAGACAAGTTTCCTTTGAGGTGGATACCTGAATCCCAAGTATAGCTCGTAATAATCTATCTTCCGGGGCATACGAGGATTCTTTCGCCATTTGGGGCGTTAATTTACCCACTAAAATATCGCCCGTTTCTACCCAAGATCCCAGGATCACAATTCCATTTTTGTCTAAATTTCGGAGTAAATGGGCTTCCAGGTGTGGAATTTTATTAGTAATTCTTTCAGGGCCATGGCTTGTCACATGAGTCTGAATTTCATATTTCCGTATGTGAAAAGAAGTATAAATATCTTCATAGACCAGACGCTCACTAATCAGTACAGCATCTTCAGAATTGTAACCTTCCCATGGCATATAAGCTACTAATACGTTTTTTCCCAAAGCGAGTTCACCGCCAACTGTAGCAGCACCATCTGCTAAAATTTGTCCCTTTTTGATGCATTTACCTTGCTGAACCTGGGATTTTTGATGCATGCAAGTATTTTTGTTGGAACGTTGATATATAACTAATGGAATGCTTAGAGCATCCCCATTTCCAAATAAAATGATCTTGTCAGTATCGTTATAAATGATCTTTCCCTCGTGTTCGGCTATAGCGGGAATTCCTGAATCTAAGGCCACTTGGCGTTCCAATCCAGTTCCAACAATGCACTTTTCGGACCGAGAAAGTGGAACTGCTTGACGTTGCATATTAGAACTCATTAAAGCTCGATTCGCATCATTATGCTCGATAAAAGGAATGA